TCAGAACTAAAAATACTTGTGCCAAAATAACAGATGTGAAGAAGAACAAAAGACCTTGGACGCGTAATGGATCTTGAAGAACTATTTCTGCATCTCCCTGACCAAAACCTCCTACATTTGGATTGCTTGTTAATGGTTGATCAAGCTTGATAGATTCACCCTCTGAAACAAGAAGTTCTGGCCCCGGAGGTATAACATTAACCAATTGACGTCCGTCTAACGCATCAACTATGGTTATTTCATATCCACCTTTCTCTTTACGTACTATTTTGCTTATTGTACCCGCTGATGTAGCATTATAGACTGTATTATTACTCTTGTTACCATCAGGATAAATCTGACCCCTTCCTCTGTTTCCACCTACATATATAGGATATTTTAAGAAATGAATGTCTTTCTTCGTCGAAGGGTCAGGAGAAAGAATGGGAAAGACAATTTCACTATATTTCTTACCAGGAACAGGACCTATAACAAGAATATTTTTCTTATTGGGACGATAACTCTGAAAAGACAACTTTCCTATCTTTTCTTTCAACTCAGGAGAAATACGATCAGTTGGAGCTAGCTCAAATCCCTCGGGTAAAATAAGAACAGCACCCACATTCAAACCCCCTTTTTTACCATTAGCAAGAACTTGTTTCAATTGCATATCATAAGGAATTCGAACAATGGCTTCAAATACAGTATCAGGAAACACAGCTTGCGGAACTTCAATCTCCACGGGCTTATTAGCTAAATGACAATTGGCACATACAATGCGCCCAGTTGTTTCTCGTGGATTTTCATAAGCCTGTTGCGCAAAAATGGGATACGCATTTGAAATAGATACTCGACTTAGTACATATATCATGATCAACACATAAACATAAATGGATCGAGTCATTTGTTTTTTTACCCAATAAAAAGGATTTCTATTTTGCATGTCCAATTAGATATTTTAGAAATTATACAATAAATTACATAGAAAACTAGTTTAGTTTCCTATAAAGAATCTGTTGTCGTTGTACTGACATAGTACTGAAATAGTTTGTTGAGAATATAGGACTAATACCTTGAACAGGTAAAAATAGAAAAAAGTCACTAAAAAATGATTAGAAAAAAAATTCTTCTGGAATTTAGATAAGAAGATGAAATTAAATCATCATTCATTCATTGAATGATAAATTACTACAAGCGAAGGAGATACGCGATTTAAATAATGGAAGATCCAACATTTCACAATTGTATCTAGAATAACTGGAAAAGTAGAAACAAGACCAGATATAATCTGGTCCTTATGTGTCAACCCAAAATCCTTGTAGACCGAACCAATTAGGAGTTCCCAACCATGAGTTGAATGAAATCCAATTCCTAAATCAGTAACTAAAAGAATTGAGAAAGCTTTTATTGTGTCACTTAAGTTATAGAAGAATTCCTGACCCCATGAATTAAGAATGATAAGTTCCTCATTACCCAGAATAAAATAACCATTTAAAATACTGAAACAGATTAGATTTGTTGACAAATGCAAAAGGAGATGAAAATTATATTCATTGTATGTATTAACTAATTCTATCGTTTCCTTGTGTATTCCTATACTGGGTTTTTGTATATATGTTTCCGAGTACTCTTTTAGAATTTCCTCTAACAAAAGAAACTCTTCTAATTCTAAGAATCTTTCTAAAACATGTTTCTCTTGAATAAAATTCAAGAGAGTTTCGGATTGACTCGTATTCCACCAATTACTAATCCAAAGTTCTAAACATTTTTGAAATGAAAGAAAAACTGACCAGGGCAAAAATGCTATAGATGCAAAATATGGGAAAGAATAGAATGTTTTCTTTTTTTTCATTTTTTTATTTGTAAATGAAATAGTTAATAAACCTCCTTTATTCAATGATTCTAAATAATATTTATTTCTTTTATATAAGATATTGAATGAAATATGACTTTTCTAACAAGCAGGGTATGGAATCTATTATTTTCTTTGTATACTAATTTAGTTCTTAGATTCTTAGACCTAAACAGAGTATAGAAATAGAATAAAGGTTCTTTTTCTTTTTTTTTTTACTGTTTCGAAGTCTTTCACCGTGCTGTATAACCAAAACTCAGAAAAAGAAAATTTCAATTCCAAATCTTCTATCTCAAAAAACAACAAGATTTATTACAACATTTATATTCGTATAAATCTCTACTTCAAAAATATTAATTTATAATAAAATTAATTTCTTACTTTTCCCTTTTTTCTAGTATACCAGAATGGAGTTGGAACCCACATATACGTATACGAGATATATTTGGCATATAAAAAAAGTAGTATACAAAAAATTAATTCTTTTCTGAATTGATTATTAATTTAGAATAGATTACTCTAATTTATTAGAGTACATAGTAATTTCATATCATAGAAGTATTTTTCTTTTTAAAAATCCTTCTCTTTTTTTGTTTTATTCTATGTGTGTTTTATTCGCTATATAAATCCACGGGAAAAGAAAATCGAAAAATGTAATATGTTTTGTTCAAATGAACATTTAGAAAAAACTTGAATTGGATTCAAAATGGAATCCACGATTCACGAATTCTTTTTTTTCTTCCTGATTTTGATTCTTCATTCAATTCATTTCAAAATACTTCAATTGGTACACATAAGAAATAGGCCAATTCGACAGCTTTTTGTTCAATCTCACGTGGCGTCAAAAAATTATCATCCGTACGAGTCAAGGGAATGGACCCTTGGCCCCTTATTTCCATATAAAGTACACGACGAGAATAAAAGCCCTCTTTATCCTCAACTCGGATTGATTGGATATCTTTCATAAGGAAGCGAAGAAAGATGCGACGATTTAGTCCAGGAAATCCCCAACGAAAAATACATACAATTCCTTTTTTTCTATCAAATAGGTCATAACCACTCCCTACGTTCCAAAAAATGGTGCACCACAAATAGGAACTCATGAATAGACCTGCGATCCCGTAGAAAGACATTATGATTCCTTGTGGAAAAAAAAGTATTTTTTGAGATGGAAATATGGATATGATATTTCCACTAAAATAACTGGAAGTTCCAACCACTAAGAATCCTAGTGAACCTAAAAAAAGAATAAAAGACCAGAAAAAATTACTTGTTTTTCGAGACCCCGTTAGAAATTCTATCCATATATCTTTTGATCGCCAATTCATACTATACTAAATCCAGTTGTGTTCGATTGGAATTGATAAAATCACCCAATCTTGACTTTATTTTTCTTGATTCCCTTGGAACTTTTATAAATTAGTACTTAAAATAATTGATTATCTAGATTAGATATTAGCATTATTCATTAGCATTATTCGATAGTTCCCAACTACTCTACGTAATGTAGAGTAATTGGGAGTTTTCTTTTCTATTTATTCTTTATTCAAACTATTTGCCCACCTTAAACTAACTATACTCTGTAAATCTAGGATTTATATTTATAAAATATTATTTTTTTGTACAAATAAAAATAAAAAAATAATTGAAAATGCTGGAAATATGAGGCCTATTAAAGGTACAAAAATAGAAGGTAAATTAAGATCTGTCATAGAATGGGTGCCTCGATTTGAATTTCATATTCGTATATCTATATTTCAATTTCTTTGTTTTTTTACCTTTCTAGTCTAGAATTATTTTGATTTTTTTGATTCGGTAGGTTTCTTTAGTCTTGATTCTGGAGTCACTCTTTTTTTTTATTTTTTAAACCTTGGATTTCTCCTCTCCCGCATTCTATTCTCACGAACTTTTTTCAAAAAAGAAATAAATAATTTGAAAAACTTCTTTTTTTCAAGAATGAAAAAAAAAAAGAACTAAGGAATGTACTATTCACCCTATAAGTGAGATTATGGTTTTTGGTTTTGAATTACCTACTTAACTCAGGGGTTAGAATATTATTTTCATACGGCAGTAGTTTTTGGTTCAAATGTAATTGTAGATAAAAGAAAAGATTTTAGATAGAAGTTATTAGATATCACAGTATTGACTCGACTAAAAATTTCTACCTGTTGAGTTTTTTCCTTGTATCCGATTCAAATTAATTGTCATTAGTTAGAGAATCATTAGTTAGAGAATTTTTGAAATATGCTTTTATTTAGACATGTCTACTTCTTATCCATTATGCACAAATTACTTCTTGATCATATGTTCCCTTGATCCATATGATCAAGGGGGATCATTGCTTTTTGGATTTGTAGTTTACGTATCCAACAATGATTCGGGAGAGGTGGGATTCTCCTCTGCTTGATATAGTTTTTTTTATTCTAATATTTGAATTTGAATCATAATCACTGATCTCGATCAGCACTCTATCTTCCAGTACCAGGCGTATACGATTTCGACGTATCGTATAAGATAACCCAAAATGATTTGACTATGATGATCCAAACGTACGTAGGGCATGATATTTTTATATCTTTTATTGGTTCCACAAGAGTTCTTTTTTTCCTCCTAAAAAGAAAGAATAAGAATTTTTCGCATTATGATAACTTAATGCTCATCCCAATTGAACAAATAGAGGAAAAAAAGAAAAAAGTCTATATTAAATGTTAATAGATGTGGATTCATTTTTGATACATGAATTCGAAAATTGAAATTCAGGATTCAATTTTTTTAGTTTGAATTCGACGAAAAAGGAAAAATTCTAAGAACTCTTTTTTGCTTGGATTCAAATCTGACGAGAATAATATTCTACAACTAAGAACTCATCTATTTGCAAACCAACTTCTGGCCTATCTATTATTTTTTTTACTCGTCCTTGATAGTTTTTTGAAATAGTCAAATGTTTTGGCAATTTATTTTGGGCAGATGAAGCAATAGATTTTTTAACCAGATCAAACGATCTTTCGTTATCCTTTATAGTAATAATATCTCTGGGTTTGCAACGATAACTTGGTATATCAACTATATGACCATTAACTAAAATATGTCTATGGTTCACCAATTGTCTGGCTCCAGGAATGGTCGAAGCCATACCCAAACGAAAAAGGATGTTATCCAAACGCATTTCAAGCAGTTGTAACAAAACTTGACCTGTTGATCCTTTGCTTTTTCCAGCGATATGTATATATCTAACTAATTGTCGTTCTGTCAAACCATAATGAAAACGTATTTTCTGTTTTTCTTCTAAACGAATACGATATGGCTTTTTTTTTTTCCTAAAAGGAATTTTAGCATCAACAGGTCTAAATTTCAATTTTCTATATTTTTTTCTTTGAACTAGTCCTGGTAAAGCTCGCAGACGGCGTATTTTTTTGAAACGAGGTCCTCGATAACGAGACATAAAAATTCCTCCTTTTTTTTTTTTATGAGAATTTCATTTTGAAAAATCAAAATTAAAACTGAATTAAAAGATAAACAAAACAAGATCGTAAAGTAAAATACTAAAAAAAAAAAGTATCATCAATTGGATTTTTTGTATTTTTGTATATAGATTTTTTTGATTAAAAGTTGAGACTGGTTCTTTTTTTTGTAGAGATTTTAAATTGAAATCTCTATAATATAATTTTTTTTTAATTAATAAATCTAATTATTAAATCATAGATAAAGATTGTTTTTACTTAATCGAAAGTTCTTTTTTAGTTATTAGAAAGATTATTGCTGAAATAAAACAATGTATATCATAATATACATCTTATAGAAATATAAGAACATATTTTTTTATACAAATTAAAAAATTTAAGCTCAAGAATTTTTTTTTGATCAATTCTAAAATGAGAATAAAATAGTAAAATGCAAGCAGATGAATTAGAAAAATTTTTGCTCAATCATTATTTTAAATGATTTAATATGATATTTATAATGATATTATAAGTGAAACTTCATAAAATAAAAAATTGAAAATATTTCAATTTAAAGTAGTTAAATTCTAGTTAAATTAAATTTCAATAATATATCAGATAAAAAAAATAGAAAAAAGAATTTCTATTCTTTTTTATTTACTCTTTTAGGTTTTGAAACTTTGTTAGATTTTGAAAACAAGAATAAAGAGGCTTTTCTTTGAAAAAAGAGACATCATGTTATGTAATAATTCCGAACAAAATAAATAAATAAAATTTAAGAGACTAAATTCTTACTGAAGAATTTTCAGTACAAACATATTATGTTTGATAAATTAATCATTAGAAGTTTCGGTACAAACATATTATGTTTGATGAATTAAACATTTCTTTCTGGTTTGGAAAAAAGAAAGAATATGGTATTTTACTAAAACTAAAATTTTTTTTTTATTTTTCTTTAATAAAAAAAGAGATTCTTAGAATAAATTTCATTTTCGAATTGAAATTCTGTTTTAATATATTTTTATTTATGTAAAATAAATGTAAACTATATCTTTCGTTTCATAAAAGATAGATACCTGGGACGGAAGGATTCGAACCTTCGCAATAACGGGACCAAAACCCGTTGCCTTACCGCTTGGCGACGCCCCATTTCTATCGATTTTCTATTCGAAACTAATAGAAATTTTTATTATTATTGTAATATAATATAATATTACTCTTTATTCTTCAATCCCAATCCAATTCCATAAATTGGATTGGAAGTGTTTTTGCTAGTATTAAACCAACATTTTTTGTTACGACGGACGAGAAATAAAAATTTGAACTTCACTTCAATTAAAAAAATTGATTGTAACTAACTTATAAATATAAATATAATGAATTTATATATAATGATAAAAAAAGAAACTTATGTCAAGAGTTTTATTTAATTTAATATTTTAATATATTGAAAATCATAAAAATTGAAAATGAAAATGCTTAATATATCAGACGCTTCTGAACCAGTTGTATAAAATATACATATATATATGTTAAGATAAAAAGAGGCCAAAAACGGAATCCAACGTTTTATTTTCTTTTTTTTTTTGGAAAGAGCGAGCGAGAGATTTTTTATTTTTCAATTAAAATAAAAATAAAGAATTAAAATTAAAATAAAGAATCTATAAAAAAACCCATTCTCGAAATCGAACCGTTGACCATTGCATTACAAATTGGATGCTCTAACCCATGAGTTAAAGAGATTCCTATGAAAAATATTAAATTAAATTTAATTGTAGTTTTATTCTACAAAAAAAGACTTCTTCAAAAAATATTTTCTATTTAGAGGCCCTCAGTACTGCTTTTTTAGCATGGATAATTGAAGTGAAACAAAAAAGAAAAAACCTTGATAGGAGTTTCTAGTATCCCGAATTTATTTTACGATTTAGAATTCTATTCGAATTTTTTTTCTTTTTGCCAAGATACTTGAATCAAATCTACTAGTTACAGAATATTTTGGAATGAGTTGGATATCTTAAGTATCAGCGTCCTTTTATTTTTCTAGAATCTAAATCTAAGAAAAAGAATTATCCTACTCCTACCTAAAAAGTGTTATCTACCATCATAGCAAGTAAAAAATAGTAGAGTAGTACAGATAAAACTTCTTTTCAGAAATATTCGATCAATTTACGTAGTAAAAATCCATCTGATAATGCAAATTCAAAAAAGAATTGACCAATTAAAGTAACATCCACTGTAGGGTAAACCAAACCATCGTCTCTCAAGCTTCTCCAACTAATTCTATTCTAATCCTAGAGAAATAGACTTAGATAAAAAGTCAGTTCCTATTCTCCAAAATCAATCATACTAGCCCTTTTCCCCGCGTTTTTGGATGGTATAAAAAGGTTTTTGAAGAAAAAAGTCATCGGTTCAAATCCAAGCAAGGCCCTTTTCCTATTTTCTTTTTTGTTTTTCAAAGGAACTCTATTTTTTTTTTTAAGAAAAAATGAGCCCTCATTAACTAGTCATAATATCCAAATACATACATAGTATTTTAACATTTAACACATATAGATAAAAATGGAGATAATATAGGATAGGATCAAAAATTTGATTGATCGTTTTTTATAATTAAGATATTATATGAAAGTAGAAATCCTTGTATTCTCATTTGAGAATGAGAATCGAGAAAAGGATTTAGGATTTGGGAAAAACCTAAAGAAAAGGAAGATTTTTTCAATCTGTTTTTCTCATTTTTCTCTTATAATTATAAAAATAATTTATAAAATTATCTAATCTACAAGAACGAAATCTTTTTATGCTTAATATCTTTAGTTTAATCTGTATCTGTCTTAATTCTGTCTTTTATCCGAGTAGTTCTTTCTTCGCCAAATTGCCTGAAGCTTATGCGATTTTCAATCCAATTGTAGATTTTATGCCTGTTATACCTGTACTCTTTTTTCTCTTAGCTTTTGTTTGGCAAGCTGCTGTAAGTTTTCGATGAAATTTGAAATCTTTTAATAAATCAATTCGAAAAATGGATATTAAAAAGCGACTTATAATTTATAATATAGTGGCTTATATTATAGTTATTCCCAGAATCGAGATTAATATGCAATTAATCATTGCAGCAATAAATTGGAATCAGCTTTTTTTCTGTCTGTTCTGATCTTCCAATGAGTGCAAACCTTTAAGTTTCTAAAATAACTAATTCTTAAATACGAGAAAAAATTTGAAAAAAAAAAGATTATTTCTCTTAAACTTAAATAAGAAAACAAGGTTTTTTTTCGTAAGAAAAGGTAATTTATTCCCTTAAAAACAAAAAAAAGATCTTGGAGATTTTATAATGCTTACTCTCAAACTTTTTGTTTACACAGTAGTTATATTCTTTGTGTCCCTTTTTATCTTCGGATTTTTATCTAATGATCCAGGGCGTAATCCTGGGCGTGAGGAATAAAAGCAAAAGATTCTTAGTTTTTCTTTTTTTCTTTATTTTTTTTTATCATTAATTTTCTTATGATACAATAATATGAATCAAAATTCTTCTGAATCCAAAAATACTAAATCATAAGAGAGAGCGGAAAGAGAGGGATTCGAACCCTCGGTACAAATAATTCGTACAACGGATTAGCAATCCGCCGCTTTAGTCCACTCAGCCATCTCTCCAAATTCATTAAAAATCACTGATTTTTTCTGCACTGTGATGTGATATATCAAATAAAGATATAGAAAAATCCTTGTTTTTTTATTCTATTTCAATAGAAAGAAAAAGTACAATTTTATTAGGAAATCTACTTTTCTATATTATATTCTTGAATATATATTATTCAAATTCAAATATACTAATAAAAAAGAAATGATTTTGAATTAATCACTTTCTTGCAATAAATTAATAAATAAGATAGAAAATTATAAAAGCAAGATATAAAAGTATAAAAGATATAAAGAAACATATTGAAATATTTCGAATTTTCTTATCAAAACATTATAAGATAAGAAAATTCGAAATATATATTATATTTCGATAATAACTTAAATGTTTTGATGATAACTGAAATTACTTCAAAAAAAATTTTTCTTCAATTTACTTAATTTTATCTTTTTTTTTAGTTAATTTTTTTTTTACGGAATCTTACCCCAGCCTGATCTGGTTAAAAACTAACCAAGCTTTTCCTTCTCTACTCTTAGTTCAAGGAATATCTCATGGATCATAAGGATCCAATATTTTTTTATATAAAAAACAAAAAAAAAAAAAACAAAAATATTATATTAAATATTAACAAAAATATTGTTTATTGAAACAGCAACAACAATATAAATTATCATTTTCATATTTCTGTTTCATTCTCATATCTAAAAGTATGATTATTTTGAAAAAGGATTCTTTTTGAATTTTATATCCTTTTTTTTTTCAAATCAAAGATGACTCTTGATTAGTTAGTCAAGAATCAAAACATTTAAAAACATTTCATATATAAAAAACCAGTCTTTCATATTTATAAAAACTATTCATATATGAAATATATATGAATATATGAAATATATATTTTTGAAATATTTTGAAAATATTTCGATCAAATTTAATAGAATTTTATCGCATTAGAATTAATTTATTTATTACATAAATCTCCTTACTTTATTTTACTTTATTTAAATTTAATAAAATTTCTTCAAATTGAGATGAATTACTATATTATCAGATAAGATCTATCTATTTGCTAAATTAAGATCTATCTGATAAAATATGTTAGCAACATTGAAAAAATAAAAAACATATAAAAAATCTATCATTTTTCTAGTTGACTTTTAAAATAATAAATCCTTCATACATATGGAATCAAAACCTTGAGTTTATTTAATAATGATAATGACTTCTTTTCAAACAAGAAAAAAAAGTAACAAAGAATCTAACTAGAGATCTAGAGATTTTTTTCTTATTATATATTATAATAGAAACTTATGTTTTTAATTGAATAATTTTTATAAAAAAAATGAAACTTTATTTATTTTATTGATATATTCTCTACGCGGAGACGAAAGATATGGTATGAAAAAATAAAAATTCTCAGAATTCAGATGTTATCTTTATCCTATCTCATATTTATTCGACAAATGATGTATTTATATACTATAATAAATATATAGCGGGTATAGTTTAGTGGTAAAAGTGTGATTCGTTCTATTTAAAATCTAACTTAAAAGTTAAGGGATCCTTCAGTTTTTTTCTGGGATCAAAAAATTTTTTTTCTATTTATAAAAAAGGGTTTCATCCTTATCCTCTCAATAGAATTTTGTATTTGAGGAAACATATACATTATCACGATTTTTTTTTCAAAAAAAGCTAATTGAAATTGGATATTCAATTATGGATAGAAAGTCGTGAAGCATAATTTTGAATTGGATTGAAATGTATCCAGTTCATACTTAAAGTATAAGTAAAGGATCTATGGATAAAGATGCAAAAGTTTATTTCCAATCGTAACTAGATCTTCGATTTTTTGATTCGAAAAAAGAATTTTTTGAAGCAAAATAGTTCAAAAATGATGGTTCTAATTTGCTAGAACCATAAAAATATTCTATATTCAGCTCGGTAGAAACGAAATTCTTTTCCTGAAGATCATACAAATAAAAATAGAAAACGAAGTAACTAAACTAGAGAGATTTGATATAATTGATTTCTCTTCTTCAGAAGGATCATCTAAAAAGCAGATAAGATAATTTTAGATACATTCAAACAGAAAAGCTGACATAGATGTTATGGATCTAATGTATTCTTGATGAGAATACATTAATCAATCTTCCATAAAGGAGCCGAATGAAACAAAAATTTCATGTTCGGTTTTGAATTAGAGACGTTCAAAATGATCAAGCAACGTCGACTATAACCCCTAGCCTTCCAAGCTAACGATGCGGGTTCGATTCCCGCTACCCGCTTTTTATTTCTTATACTTATATATGTATCCTAAGTTTTTATATACATCTTTTATTTTTCTCTCAACCAATTTGTAAAAAATATCAAAAAAATCTTTGTTTGATCTAAAGAAAATCAAATTTGGTATGAAAAGCGTCCATTGTCTAACGGATAGGACAGAGGTCTTCTAAACCTTTGGTATAGGTTCAAATCCTATTGGACGCAATTTCTCTCATCTTGTTAAATTGTTAAATTTAACACAAAGCTTAGTTTTTTTCACAGAATGGATCATAAATAAGGTATGTAAAGAATAATTAGTTTACCATTCCTGACATATCTATATCAAAATAATTTACTTATTTTCATATGGATTAAACAAATCTATAAACAATATTTATAAAAATTTTATATCTTAGAATAAAGATATTTTTATGAAAAAAAAAAAAAGAAGTCTTTATCTATCCCTCTTTTTCTAAAAATTCATTGAAGTTTTTTTTTTTTTGAGGATTTATCTACCCTCATCCTTTCTTCCAGACATTTCGGATTTGCCCTGTAAATCCTAAAGTGGAAATAGGAAAAGTTGGTATGCCCTCTAACTCCCTTACTAACTCTTCTATCTTAAACTTAAATCGAAACTTAATAATAATAATAATGGAAAAAAAAATTCATAAGCTCAGATACTTGAGCATAAATTTCTTTTTGTATTTCAAAATAGTTTTTTTTCTTTTATACCTATATTGTCTATTATAGATAAATTATTCAAATCTATCTTGTCTAAAATAAAAGGTCTCTTGTTGTTTTGATGTTATCTTTTTTGAGATTTTACAAAGTATTTAATGAAAATGCTAATCGGTTAATGAAAAATTTCTCAACAGAAAAACAAGAGGATATTAAAACCTCTCCTTTGTCGTTTTTTGATACAAACTTTGAGCACCTGTGATCTCAGTCGAAGTTGCATTTTAAATTGTAGCAAAAAAACCAAAAATCGTAGTTTAAATGTTTTATTTTTTCAACTAGAAAAGATTCCAAAGCCCTTTTTGAGGATTTTTATCTTACGGTCTGTGTGTTTTTTTTCTTATTTTGCTTATATGGATAAATAGAAATAAAATTTTTTGATTTTGATTTAGATCGATCTAAACCTTATGTTTTTCACTTTTAAAAATAAAAATATGTTAAATTCGGGATATAATCCCATCGACGTATTGAATAATATAAATAATTGAAATCCAATCTTTCATTATAAGAAAATATGAAATTGAATGGATCTATATCCATAATACGGTTACTTAAGAATGAATAAGATTTTCCCAATTCCGTAACATAGCTATGATGAAATCAAAAGTCTGCAACAGAGAAAAAAACTTGTTGTTGAGTCAATTAGTTTTGAACTAATTGAGTTATAATAAACTTGGTGCGGAGACGTTGAACCCGTGGGATGGGAGATTCTTGGTGAACTACCAGACTGTTGTACTCTGCGAGGTATAAGAGAATTAAGGCAATGACTATTGCCTTATATTTATAAGGGCATTTTAACCTTCAAAAATCTTCTAGTGAGACCCCCATTTCTATCGATTTTTTATTCATAATAACAAATGAATATGAAATTTTATTCATAATAACAAATGAATAGGAAAATAGTGGTTTTCCTATTTTTTTAACCTCACTCATTACTAACCCTTTAATGTACTACATTCAAAAAATTTCTACGTCCATACCAAATCTTAGATGATTTGCTAATAAATTAAATAATAAATTAGTGACTTTTTCAATAAAAGCAATTTTCATTTGATAGGAAAATAGTGATTTTATGAGCAAAAAAAATCAAATTTTTCTAATAAAAATTAAAAATGTTATCTTTTTTAATTTTTCTTATAGCATAGCAATTTTTAGCAAAAAAAGCAAATCATTCAAAAAGAATGACAGAGAAAAAAAAAGAAAGACCAATAAAAAAAAAACAGAAAGGAATTCAATAATCTAAAATTCTATTTTTGATATTAGGTTTAATTTATTAGCTTTAATATATTAAACCAACCTTAGCTTGAAGAATAAATTAAACCAACCTTAGCTTGAGAATAGACCTTAGCTTCGATTCAAAATAAAGAAAAAAAAAGTTGTGAAAAAATAGCTGTCTTACTTGTTAAGATTAAAAAAAAAAAAAAGGATCAAAAACTTTCAGTATTTTTTCTTTGAAAACTGGAATATTTGAAATTTTCAATTATAAAGAATCTATAGAGAAGAAAAAAAGCCTGCTATCGGAATTTAACAGATGATCATCGCATTACAAATTCGATACTCTAAGTTCTGAGCTAAGTGGGCTCACATAAGAAAAAACTGTCGAAATTCATAAAATCTAAGATCTGAATTATGAATTTAGGTATTCTAAATGTAAGTTAAACCATCTAATTCATAACTTTTTATTAGTTTGAAAACCTTTTTTTTCCAGAAAAAAGAGTAAATAGTTTATTCACTATGATATGATATGTTTATCATATGTTTCCATATAATGAAATTGAATTGAAGATTCTATATCTATATTAAAATCTATAGAAAAATATTTTAATAAAATTGAAAAAGATCTTAATATTAATAAAAGAATAAAATAAAAAAGAAAAGAAGAATAGAAAAAGAGAAAAAGATACAATCTAAATTTCGATTAACTCAAGTTTTGAATTTCATTTGAAAAAAAAAAATAAATGTAGAACTTTAGATTATTTAAAATCAATAATTAATTAATAAAATCATTTCTGACTAAACTAAAAAATAAATAAAAAAATGGATGAGATATTAGAAATAGAAGAGAAATAGATAAAAATAAAAATTGCATTTTAGTCTCAAAAAAAGAAGAAAGAAAAGGGGATATGGCGAAATTGGTAGACGCTACGGACTTATATTGGATTGAGCCTTGGTATGGAAACTTGCTAAGTGTTAACTTCCAAATTCAGAGAAACCCTGGAATTAAAAAAGGGCAATCCTGAGCCAAATCATTATTTTGAAAAAAAAAAAATATATATATATTCTATATATATATAGAATAGTAGTATTCTATATTCTATACTATATTTTAGAATTTTAATTTTATAAAAAAAAAAGGATAGGTGCAGAGACTCGATGGAAGCTATTCTAACGAATAGAGTTTATTATGGTGCATTGCTCGAATTTCTTGCTCGAGACGAGATAAAAGAAAGTATAGCCATCTATACCAAAGACGTACGTATATACTGATTAATCAAAAAATTAATCATATTAACAATCAAATAATATTTTTTTTTCATATGAATTAAGAAATTGCTATTGATTATGGAATAGCAAATTCATAAATTTTGATGAATTCAAAAAATAATGAATCCTTTATGGTGAATTGATTCAAATATGAAGTTCAATGAAAAAAAAAAACTCAATTTTGAGTAATATATTATTTATATTTATATTTTATATAATATAAATATATTATATTTATAGAGTTTTTTAGATTGAAAAAATGATAATAAATCCAAGGAGAATAAAGAGAGAGTCCATTCTACATGTCAATATCGACAACAATGAAATTTATAGTAAGAGGAAAATCCGTCGATTTTTTAAATCATGAGGGTTCAAGTCCCTCTATCCCCAATAAAAAGCCCATTTGATTTCCTAAATTTTTCTTCTTTTTTTTGATTTTGATGAAAAAGTGAAAAAAGATTTACTAAACTTTCTAATTAATTCTATTTTTTCATTTGGCAAATAGATCTTCAAAAAAAAAATGCATTTTATGCAATATTTCTATATGCTTTGAAAATAAAAGCATATGAAAAGAATCTAAGCATAGGCAAACAATCTCTATATTGAAATAATTACCAATTAAAATAAATATTTTAACATTTACTATTCAAATTTTTTTGAATAAATTTTTTGTTTTGTTGGGCTCAATTTTTTAATTGACGTAGATACAAGGGTATAGGTACGAGTATTCTACTCAGGTGATTCACAAGAAATTTGGTGGGGATAGCCGGGATAGCTCAGGTGGTAGAGCAGAGGACTGAAAATCCTCGTGTCACCAGTTCAAATCTGGTTCCTGGTAAGATAAAAATAAAATATATTGGGTAAGAATTAATTATATTATAGAATTTTAATATAATTATTTTATTATAATTAATATATTCTAATTTATTAGAATATAGATATATATATATATATCTATCTCTATATATATTATGAGTTTATAATATAAACTCAATTTTTCATATTATTATTTTATCTTTATACATTTATACATATATATATATGTATTTATATATACAATGTTTTTTCATCTATTTCTATATAATAGAAATAGAAACATCATTTTTTAAAGATAGATAATAATATTTATTATCGAAAAAAAAAAAACAACTCTTTAGCTTTAAATAAAGAGTTGGAGGATAAGAATAGATAGAAAGAATGCTTTTTCAAGTTTGATACCTTTTTATTTCTTAATTTAGTATTTCTTTATTTTTCTTTCTATTTATTCTGTTTCTTTCTTGCTTACCTTACTTTTTGAAGTACAATTCTAAAATCTTCAGCTGATAGAAAATAAATAAATATTTTATTTCTTTCTCCTCCAAATGAAAAAATCTAAATACTGTTAGCTTAGTATATCATGATTCGAATAAGAATCCAGCAGATATTTTTTTTATTTCATCTAAAATAGAATTTCAAAATATTCATTGACTTGAATAATGAAATTTGAAGTCGTGTCATATAAATGAATATTAGTTTTTTATCATTCAAAGGGCATCTTGCATTTCATAGAAATTTGGAGTAATATAGTCCTTACGCAAGGGCCAGCCTATCCAACTTTCAGGCATTAAAATACGTTTAAGACGTGGATGATTATCATAAGAGATTCCCAACATATCATAAGATTCACGTTCTTGAAAATCAGCACTTCTCCAAATCCATAAAACAGACGGAATTCTAGGATTATTTCTTGACACAAATACTTTTATACATATCTCTTCTGGATGATATATATCATATTGTATTCTTGTAAGATGATATACGCTACCTAAAAATCCCCCAGGTGCTACATCATAAACACACTGGGAGCGTAAATAATTGTAACCATATACATATAAAATGACAGCAATGGAGTCCCAATCCTCGGCCTTTATTTGTAAGGTTTCTATTCCTCGAGAATCAAAGCCTAAAGATCTATGAACTAGTTCATGATTGACTAGCCAATCAGATAAATAATTTTGCAAACGATCCTCCTCCATTCTATTGATCTCTCTGACATTATTATGTATAAATTAAGTATTTCACCAAAAAATTGGAAAGTAAAAGTAAAGGTTGACTTGCTCTTTCTTAATTCTGCAAAAAAGAACCTTACCTAATTAATTATTAATTAGTTCGTAAAAAGGTACTCAATATTTAGATCTAAAAAATGTTTTAGAAGATTTTTCTTTTTTCTGAAGTAGATTGTGATTGATTTATCCATTCCTGATCGTAATTTCCAATATGAGTACTGTCTTGAACAATAAATTGATGATTAGTAGTAAAACATCGATTTTCTTCTTGAGATCTAATTCTATCTTCAACTATTTCTCGAGATATCTTTTTACGAAGTTTTGTTATAGCATCTATAACTGCCTCTGGTTTAGGCGGGCATCCCGGTAAATAAACATCCACAGGAATTAGTTTATCAACTCCCCGAACAGTACTATAAGAATCAGTACTGAACATTCCCCCTGTTATAGTACAAGCTCCCATAGCAATGACATATTTTGGTTCAGGCATTTGTTCATATAATCGCACTAAAGAAGGAGCCATTTTCATTGTTACAGTGCCAGCTGTTAAAATTAGGTCCGCTTGCCTAGGACTTGATCTTGGTACCAATCCATAACGATCAAAATCAAATCGCGAACCTATTAATGAAGCAAATTCAATGAAACAACAACTAGTACCATATAAAAGAGGCCATAAACTGGAAAGTCTTGACCAATTTGAAAGATCATTTGATGTAGTTGAAATAACTGAATTGGGGGTTGTTTGATCAAGTAACGAGAACTCCATCAAATTCATAACCGTCTTAATGTTAACGGAATTTTGTTCTTGTTTTTTTTTTCGTTTTTCTGAATATTTAGTTAAGACCATTCTAATGCTCCTTTTCGCCATGCATAAACTGAACCACCAATTAGGATAAGCACGAAAATAAAAGCTTCGAGAAATAAAGATACACCTAATATATCGAAACTCATTGCCCATGGATAAAGAAAGACTGTTTCAACATCAAAAACAACAAAAACAAGAGCAAACATATAATAGCGAATTCGGAATTGTAACCAAGCATCTCCCAACGGTTCTATACCTGATTCATAACTAGAAAGCTTTTCTGGTCCTTCACGAACCGGGGCTACAAGTGCTGAAATCAAAAATGCTAAGATAGGCAAAAGGCTTGATATTATGAGAAATGCCCATAAAATATCATATTCATGAAGCAGAAACATAAATGTACTCCTTCGTAAAAATGGAAATATGCTGAATTAATTAATTCGAATTAGCATTGTTAATTCATCCGGAACTTCTTCTCCTAAGTGAAACAAGAATATATTTTTATCAAATAAACGAATTGACTTTGTGACATGTCTTGTTTAAAGATTCTATTTCATTCAATTCATTTAGAATTTCCATTCTAGTTAGATATAATGTAAACATAAGATCTTTTTAGACAGACGAGAAAAATTTCTTTTATTTGGTTTCACCTTCTATTTTTTTTTAGTTCTATCTTTTATTCCAAAAGTCCAAAAGATAGAATAAATAAAAAAATATCTTTTTTAAAAAATTACATAGTAAAAGACTATTAAGAATATAATGATATATTGGAACTTAATACATTCCAATAATTAATTAGATTAATTAGAATATTAATCTTATCTTAATATCTTTTAAGATATTAAGAGAGATAGTTCTCTAAAAATACATAAAAAAAAAAAAAAGTCTTAAAAAATGAAATGGATTAGGGCTATACGGACTCGAACCGTAGACCTTCTCGGTAAAACAGATCAAACTTAATTTATTATCGAAATGATTCGAACTGTTTCAAAGACCCAACATGCATTTTGTTGCATTGGGCTCTTTCATTAACTGAAAAAAATCAGTTAATCCACCATATTTTTTCTTTATGGAAAAAATAAAGATAAAAAGATGGTTCCGTGTGCTCTGATTCATTATAGGTATCCTGATCTAAGAGCAATACCAAAGTTTTTCAAAGAAGGGTTACCTTGACTTAGGTCTGCCTTCGGCCTATTTTATTTCACCTAGGTGAAATGAAATTAATAGAATTAAGAAAATCTCTATCGTTCCACTGCGAGTATGACACTTTATACACCTTAAAGTCTCATAGGACGAAAAGAGGTTTTTTGAGGTCCTTATACTCATTATGCCTAGCATTGAATAGATTGGGTATTAACCTTATCAACTAGCAAATCAATGACGGGTTTTATTCGATTTTGTATCGAAAATCATATCAGCATCGCACTAAACCAAGTATTTGTCAGGCTATTGTTCTCCCTTAATTTCCAATCTATGGAGTAAGACATTGATTTTTGAATGTTCATTGCATAATAAGCTTCTTTGAAAAACATTGGCGCACGTGTAAACGAGGTGCTCTACCAACTGAGCTATAGCCCTTGTACGAAAAATCTTAACACAAAAAATATTTCTTGTCAAGCCTAATCCATATGATAAATTTCTGAATCTATTTACTTTTAATAGATTGGTATTGCTTAGATAGAATATTCTATCTATAATTAGAAAAGTGATAGAATCTTATTTTTGGTTTTTAACTACCTACTTAACTCAGTGGTTAGAGTACTGCTTTCATACGGCGGGAGTCATTGGTTCAAATCCAATAGTAGGTAGAACTTATTAGATAAGATACTCTTGCATTGACCTTGGTATGTAATCTAATAAGTTAATTTTTATATTTCATTATTTTTTTCTTTGTATCTGATTCAAACTGATTTTTTTCAATTCGAAGAAAACAGTATCAAAAACCACTAAGAAATCATTTTGACAGCCTCTACTCGTGTCCTAGCTCGTCTAAGAGCTAGATTCGCTTCAATGACTTGTCTTTTACCCTTAGCTTTCCTCAAGTTAGCTTCAGCTATTTCAAGAGTTTCTTGAGCTTCTTGCGGATCAATGTCAGTACTTTTCTCTGCATCATTTCCTAAAATGATGATTTCATTATTTCCAATTCTGGCAAAACCACCCATTAGAGCCACCCTTAACCATTGGTCGTTGAGGCGTATTCTCAAAAGACCTATATCGACGGCTGTGGCAATAGGAGCGTGATTTGGTAATACACCAATTTGACCACTATTTGTAGATAAAATGATTTCTTTTACTTCTGAATCCAGAATAATTCGATTAGGAGTCAGTACACAAAGTTTTAAGGTCATTTCTTCAATTTGCTTTATAAAATTTCAGCTTTCGCGGTAGCTTCATCGATGTTACCCACCAAATAAAAAGCTTGCTCGGGCAAAGCGTCTAATTCTCCGGAAAGGATCTGTTGAAATCCCCTAATGGTTTCTGCAAGACCAACATATTTTCCTGGAGAACCAGTAAAGACTTCTGCCACGAAGAAGGGTTGTGATAAGAAACGCTCAATTTTTCGTGCTCTTGCTACAGTTAAACGATCTTCCTCAGATAATTCATCTAATCCGAGAATCGCTATAATGTCCTGAAGTTCTTTGTAACGTTGTGAAGTTTGCTTAACATTTTGCGCAGTTTGATAATGTTCTTCGCCAACAATATTTGGTTGTAACATAGTAGACGTTGAATCTAGGGGACTCACTGCTGGATAAATACCTTTGGCAGCTAATGGTCTTGATAGTACGGTAGTAGCATCTAAATGTGCAAATGTTGTAGCAGGAGCAGGGTCAGTCAAGTCATCTGCAGGTACGTAAACTGCTTGGATTGAAGTTATAGCTCCCTTTTGGGTAGAAGTAATTCTTTCTTGCAAAGAACCCATTTCTGTACTAAGGGTGGGTTGATAACCAACTGCGGAAGGCATTCTACCTAATAAAGCGGATACCTCTGATCCTGCTTGGACAAAGCGAAAGATATTGTCGATGAATAGAAGCACATCTTGTTTATTAACATCTCGGAAATATTCTGCCATAGTTAGGGCAGTTAAACCAACTCTCATACGAGCTCCTGGAGGTTCATTCATTTGACCATAGACTAGAGCTACTTTTGATTCCGAAAGAGTTTTTTCATTAATAACTCCGGATTCTTTCATTTCAATATAAAGATCATTTCCTTCACGAGTACGTTCCCCTACTCCACCAAATACGGATACACCTCCGTGAGCTTTAGCAATGTTGTTGATCAATTCCATGATGAGTACTGTTTTGCCTACTCCAGCTCCCCCGAATAATCCGATTTTTCCTCCACGGCGGTAAGGAGCTAAAAGATCTACTACTTTAATACCTGTTTCAAAGATTGATAATCTTGTATCTAATTCTATAAAAGCAGGTGCAGATCTATGAATAGGAGATGTTGTACTAACATCCACAGGGCCTAAATTATCAATAGGTTCCCCAAGAACGTTGAAAATTCGTCCGAGGGTCGCTCCACCAACTGGAACACTTAAAGCAGCCCCTGTGTCAACCACTTCCATTCCTCTCGTTAAACCATCTGTAGCACTCATAGCTACAGCTCTAACTAGACTATTTCCTAATAATTGTTGCACCTCACAAGTAACACTAATCTGCTGACCAACCGTATCTCGACCCTTAACTACCAAAGCATTATAAATATTAGGCATTTTCCCCGGAGGAAAGACAATATCGAGTACTGGGCCAATAATTTGAGCGATATGTCCTATATTTTGTGTGGAAACCACAGGACTAGAAGTAGTAGGATTCATAATTAGAAAAATTTAAATATTTTGCAATTTTTTTTTTGCATAGTATCAAAGCAAAAACCAAAGCAAAAACCAATGTTCAATAGCAAGCTGATCAATTTAATTCAATAAAAAAGAAAATAACATTTTTTTTAGTTAACGATCTAACCGATTGAATTTGAATCTTATTAAATTCGTTATTCATTCAATTTCAATAAGTTCTTTCTTAGGTTCAGTCAATCTTTTTTTATTTTTTCATTTTTTTCATCTAGATTAGATTTCTGTTTTTAAATTCTTTCGTGGATGAATTATGCTTATTTTCACATCTAGGATTTAGATATACAAAACATATCACTGTCAAGCGGAAAATCCGTAAATATTCTGATTTTCAAAATAGATATTATTATATAGGAAAAAAAATCCCATTAGAAATTTATCAATTTGCAAAACAAGAATAAGGATTGGATTCGCTTGCACTATAAATATGAAAGAACATATAATTAAGGGTGTATTTGGTGCATCAAATCTAATTAAGAGTGTATTTGATGCACCAAATACACCGAAAAATACCTCCAATATAATATAATGTCATGTTAGCATAACAATTAGAAAGAAATCTTAATTGATTTTTTTTTAATGAAAGATTTTTACTTTAAAGTCCATTTCGAGTAGATCTTGTTCTTTTGAGAATTCTTAATTAATAAGTTGTAAAAAGGGGCTTATGTCACCACAAACAGAGACTAAAGCTTATGTTGGGTTTAAAGCAGGGGTTAAAGATTACAAACTTACTTATTATACTCCTGAGTACGAAACCAAAGATACTGATATCTTGGCAGCGTTCCGAGTAACTCCTCAACCCGGAGTTCCCCCTGAAGAAGCAGGAGCTGCAGTAGCGGCGGAATCTTCTACTGGTACATGGACAACTGTTTGGACTGATGGACTTACCAGTCTTGATCGTTACAAAGGGCGATGCTATTTTATCGAGCCTGTTCCTGGAGAAGAAAATCAATATATTGCCTATGTAGCTTATCCTTTAGACCTTTTCGAAGAAGGTTCTGTTACTAACATGTTTACTTCTATTGTAGGTAATGTATTTGGTTTCAAAGCCTTACGAGCTCTACGCTTGGAAGACTTACGAATTCCCCCTGCTTATTCAAAAACTTTCCAAGGCCCACCTCACGGTATCCAATCTGAAAGAGATAAGTTGAACAAGTATGGTCGTCCTCTATTGGGATGTACTATTAAACCAAAATTGGGATTATCCGCAAAGAATTACGGTAGAGCATGTTATGAATGTCTACGTGGTGGACTTGATTTTACCAAAGATGATGAAAACGTAAACTCACAACCATTTATGCGTTGGAGAGATCGTTTCTTGTTCTGTGCCGAAGCAATTTTTAAAGCACAAGCCGAAACAGGTGAAATCAAAGGGCACTACTTGAATGCTACTGCAGCTACATCTGAAGAAATGCTAAAAAGAGCAGTATTTGCTAGAGAATTAGGAGCTCCTATCATCATGCATGACTACTTAACTGGTGGATTCACTGCAAATACTAGTTTGGCTTTTTATTGCCGTGATAATGGTCTACTTCTGCACATCCACCGCGCAATGCATGCAGTTATTGATAGACAGAAAAACCATGGTATGCATTTCCGTGTACTAGCTAAAGCATTACGTATGTCTGGTGGAGATCATATTCACGCTGGTACAGTTGTAGGTAAACTGGAAGGGGAACGTGAGATGACTTTAGGTTTTGTTGATTTACTACGTGATGATTTTATTGAAAAAGATCGTAGCCGTGGTATCTTTTTCACTCAAGATTGGGTCTCTATGCCTGGTGTTATACCTGTGGCTTCAGGGGGTATCCATGTTTGGCATATGCCTGCTTTGACCGAAATCTTTGGAGATGATTCTGTACTTCAATTTGGTGGCGGAACCTTAGGACACCCTTGGGGAAATGCACCTGGTGCAGTAGCTAACAGGGTGGCTTTAGAAGCGTGCGTACAAGCTCGTAATGAAGGACGTGATCTTGCTCGTGAAGGTAATGAAATTATTCGAGCAGCAGCTAAATGGAGTCCAGAATTAGCCGCTGCTTGTGAAGTATGGAAAGCAATCAAATTTGAATTCGAGCCGGTAGATAAACTAGATGTAAAAAAGTAAAATAGAAAGATCAAAAAACAGCGCACATAATTCAGTAAGTTCTACCATAATTCAGTAAGTTTTACTAAATTGATTGCAATTCAACTCGGCCCAATCTTTTCCTAAAAAAAAGATTGAGCCGACTACGGATTTGATGAGAGCATGTGCTATGGTTTGGTCAATCTTGTTTCTGATAGGAGCAGTTATGGGATCGCATCTTTCTCATTCTTGAGCTATCCATACTAAATAGTATGAAAAGAAGGCCCGACTCCAAGTTGTTTAGGAGTAGTGGCCTTGAGTTTCTCGACCCTATTAGTTAGTAGGCAGGGAAGGGATATAACTCAGCGGTAGAGTGTCACCTTGACGTGGTGGAAGTCATCAGTTCGAGCCTGATTATCCCTAACCTAAAGCCAATCTGAGTTGTTTTATTTGGGCTTAGTTTGCTAAAAGGGGCCTTGACGAATAAATAAATGGACTTCCATTTTATTGAAGTAAAAAAAAAATAGCAAAACCGTGATACTAAAAAAAAAGCAAGAAAATCACTATTTTATTTTCCTATTCATTTGCAAATTTTATAAAATTAGCTTTTGACTGATTTATTGCATTTTGGTAGAATATATATCGATAGTCACTTGGTCGAGGTTCTATAAAAAAAGAAAATATTTTCCTATTCATTTTAGAATTTTATAATTCTCATTTTTGCTATTGCTTTCGAAATCAATAGAAGTTAACATATTGAAATAATAAAAAATGTAGTTAAATCGTGGAATCTAACATTTTTAGGAGATTTCCAGTATGGCTGACTTCAATATTTTTTTTGCTACAGGATTGACTTATTTTCAGTCAAAATCGATGACTCTGACTACTTTTATAGTCAAAGTAGGTAAGGATGGATCTATGAATTCTTGGGACTCAGAATCATCTTCTAAGTTGGATATGGAAGGACTAGAAAAAAGTTGGATATGGAACAACTAGAAAAAAAAGTGGAAGAAATAGAAAAAGAAGCCCTAAGAATCAAAGACCACATTCACGTGGGAATACAAAGCTTTTTAGGCATCTTTTCTAATTCGAGTAATTCGGAGATTCATGAAATGGATATCTTTCAAAAGATTCATAAAGAAAAAGGTTCTACCCATGAACATAATCCCTTATCAATTTGTTCTTGTTTTTAAGAATGGGCTTATAGACATTCTAAATAATAATGTGTTTGAACCTATTTATTCTAATTTGACTTTCGAGGAAAAATGTTCAAAAAAAAAAGAGGGGGTAGGAATTGGAGAAAAACTATTCCAAATAAAACATATGTAGAAAAGTATTTTTGAAACCGAAAGTTATTGGTTCAAATCCAAGAAAGGATCTTTTCCACTAAACTCAAGTTTTATACCTTGTTTTTCGTTTTTCAAGCAAACTCTATTTTTTTTTTTTTTTTAAGAAAAAATGAGCCATATAATGATAATGAATTTGAATTTTTTTGAGTTATATTTAAAAATAAAAAATAAATAAAAAATGAGATATTACTCTACTCTAATAACTAATTAGAGTAATAGAATTTTCTTAGGAGTAATCTGCCCATAGTGACATAATCCTCTTTCTTCATGTTTCATTATTCCAATTTTGTGTTCTGGGAGGTGTAACCGATATTTTCTTGAATATTCAAAATATTCAATTCAAGTATTTATTTGCAAATTAAAAAAGTGTTATTTTATTATTTCTACATTTTATTTAGAAAATAAACTATTAAAAAAAATTAAAAGTAAAAAAAATTAAAAGTAAGTAGACCTGACTCATTGAATAATGACTATATCAGCTATTCTGATATATAAATTCGATAGAT